CAAAGGTTGTACCTGTGAACCAACCCCCTAAAGCAAAATAGGCACAAGGAAAGAGCAATAGACCGGACCAACCTACAAAAACGAAACGGTCCCTCCGCAACCAGTCATCCATAGTATCAAATAAATCCTTTTCGTCTTTGGTAAATCTACCAAGGGCTATAGTCATAGTGATCCTCCTATTCAACTACTTCAACCATTTCCGAACACCTCATAGCATTTTCGGGACATACGAGAGTTCAATCATTTATGTATGATTCCTCGTCCACTTCCAATGGGTTTCGAAGAAAAAAATACTTTTTTTCTTTTCTATTGGGTCATAAACCGACCTAGATAAATCCACGAGCTCGATTATTCCTTCCTCTTCTTATTCTGAATAACTATCTGAATCCTGAATTGTCTTATGACTCATCAATCAGATGAATTTTTTGAAATAACTATTCAAGGAACAAATGATCCCCGCTCCCACCACCAGTAGCTCCTCCGATTTACACCCGCTCCATCAACTAATCTTATTTTTGGATCTTTTTTGTGATATTTAGAAAAGATTAATAAATATAATATCTTTATGGATTCTTCCAACTTCTATGTATAGTAAATTACTACAGTACCCTATATAATATCTAATTTATTCCTTTTTTGACTCTTTAATCTTTTTTAAGATTTTTTTGTTGTTTTTTTTTTATATTTCCCCCTTTTCCTTCAGATAAATCGAAAACTCCGGAGTATGGTATATTTTTTAACGGGTCGAACCAAAAAAGCCGCTTTTTAGATTTTCTTATTTACTTTACCTTTAGTTGTCATAAAAAAAGGAAAATTCCCTATTTTTCCCTGCGACCAAATTAAATGAAATATGCTATACAGTATTAAAATAATTAAATACTATATCTATATATATAGGAGACTGGAAACGAAAATATCTTTCTCGTATCCGTTATCCATCACATTGGCGAAACAAAAATATCGGATGCATCAATATGTAAGGGTAAGGTACATGAAGCCACGATCTGATATATATATATAATAGATAAACATCCTCTCTAGACTAGATATAAGCAACTGATCTTTCTTTGGAATCAAAGAAAGATATTAACAAATAGACGTCTCTTATTTTGTGACTCGGAATAAACGTTTCCTATCGACGAACAGAATAATAATTTATTCCTATGGAGGATCCAGGAACAAGAAGATTTAATCGGAAATATCGACAAATTCGTGTGGCGTAGTCTAAGGAAATAAAAACAATTCCGAGACTACTATTCTATCTCTATCGAATTTGAATATCAGAATAGCTGATATAGTCACGATTCAATGGGTCAGGTCCACTTACCTTTTCTTTTGTTTATTTCTTCTATTTACATTTAAGAAGTAGGAATATTTGGCGATTCATAATGGGAATTGAGTAGATAGAATATCTATGTCCTAGAACCAAAAATATTGAATAATGAAACCTGAGTAGAAGTATAGCCTGTAGTGGCATAGTCGTCCTCCCAATATCCAATAAGTGGGGTGACTTAACTTATCATTATAATGACTATAATATAACTCATTATAATAAAAACTATTATATTTATAATATGCTTATGTGGACTTTTTTTTATTACAAATATCAACAATCTCTCTATTATCCACTAAAGAATGAAGACTCAAACTGGAGTTTTGTGGAAAAAGCCCCTTATCGGATTTGAACCGATGACTTACGCCTTACCATGGCGTTACTCTACCGCTGAGTTAAAAGGGCCTATTTTATTCCATTCCGGAATGAACCAATGTGAAGACATATATATATATGTACATATATTATATACATAGGTGCATGCAGTAGACTCATAGTGTCTCATTCGGGAATAATAATTTTGTTAGGCAGTCTATCCTAAAACCTAATTTTTTTTTATTTGCTTTTATTGACCCCTATCACAACGAGATTCGCTTGATTGATACACAATTTGACATAGGATCCAAGATATTTGATATGTGATCAAATCATGTAATGAAAAGATTCAACTCGTACCTGGAATCAAGCGCTAAAAAAAACTTTGCTATCGTTTTTTTTTATTTCCTAGCTGTGAGATGGGCATATCTCATCTTAACAATGCGTGAATCGATGGGTGAAAGTCAAAAAAATGGAGTTTCACCTTTTTCTGTCGGACAAATCGCCGGGATCCTATACTTCATTAATGGATAAGTATTATAACATTATTTCTCTATATGAAATGAAGTAATGTTTATTTTATATATACTATATAGAATGTTTATCCATTATAATGATATGGATATATCATACATATTTTATTTCTATATATTCTAATAATATAATGAATGATATATATATACTATGACACATCATTAGAATATATAGAAATAAGAAATAGAATAGAGAAATTTTGAATGGTTCATGAACCACGAATGAAGAATAGAAAAATTCTATCGGAATCACGAAAGGTGGAAAACTTATTCAGATTTAGTCACACCATTATATTGACAATTACACAAAACTATTCAT